GGTTTAGGGCTGCGTGCTGATCAAAGTTGAGTCCTTCAAAAAGAACTTTACACAAAAAACACGTGCAAAATCCTGTCCATTTTGGTTTCTTAACTTATAAAAAAAGAATAAAGAAAATCAATAGGATACCTTATGGATGCCCAATCCCGGAAAGTATGTAGGAGGTTGATTGTATCCCTCCTATTGAGGCATAGATGGGTACCAAGGGAAGTTTATACTTACTTAGTGTAAAATACAATACGCTAAGGTCCACCGGTTGCGGCCTCCATCAGAGGAAATATAGCATCTTACGATGGAAAAAAACAAAGATTTTTCCAGCTATTACTCTAAAAAATACCCTTTGAAAAAAGAAAACAACATGTTAAGAAGATGGATTATTAAGACACATAAGTCTTTACCTCCTGAAGAAAGTTCAAATTACAAAAGAATAATAGATTTCTGGACTGATTTCCATCAAGAAATAAGAAAAGATGGTGATATAAATGTGTGTTTACCAAAAGATGATGATGATTTTTTCAAACAACCTATATCTACGCTTCTGAAAGATTATAGACAGCATATAACGTCTTGCGAGGATGAAATGGAAAAAACAAAAGTCTTGTTGGAACTTCAAGAAGCTATCGAGGATCAAACTATGATTTTGGGGAAAAAGAAAAAGTCGATGTATAAATCGGTACCTAACAGAATCAGAAAGATTATTCAACAAAAAGAAAGTATCCAGGAGGGTAGTTATCAATCAGCTAAAGAGTTTCTAAAAAGTCATGACAATCTGCTGAATGTAGATGAAAAAGAATCCCTAGATGTGTTTGGAAAGTATACTTTGGAAGTTTTATTACTTCATGTGTTAAGTACGTTATTTAACGCCGTAGAAAGCACTTCTTATATTCGTCTATCAGCTTTAATAGATCGTTTGGATACAACAGTTCTTTCACAAATCAAATTATTAAAGGCGCGTCAATTGCAACGAGAAATGAGAACAAAACAACAACAACCGGTTGATGAAGCATCCGTTGATGAAAAAGAAGAAGCATCCGTTGTGCCTGAACAAACTACAACCGGCACTCAAAAGGTTAATAAAAAAAGCAAGAGATCTTTTCAGATTGGTGTTGGCTTAGCTGAGTTCCTGCAAGAAGTTAAATTGATAAAAGTCTTTGATATTGGCAATGCTGAAAATGAACCCATCCGGAAGAAAGGGGGGAAGTTCTATGTAGCTAAACATAAGTATGTATCCTTAACATTCGATGCTAAAGAATTGCCTATCAAGTTTACCTTACCTATGGTAAGCAAACCAGTATCTTGGTATAGTATTAAAGCTGATAAGAACGAAAAACCAAAGTATCTATCTGAGCTTCGGGGCGGCTATTTAAGCTGTTTCTCAGCTGAGATAGAGGAGCGCTATCGCTTGTTGAGCTCTCATGATATAGATAACTATTATCTTGAATTAAATGATGACCCTGAGAAATTATGTAAGATAATGAATAAGTTACAGGATCAACCATTTAAGGTCAATAGTGTTTTCTTGAACTATATTAGAGAGAATGAGTCTCTATTGGTAGAATATGGTTTACTCCTTCCGAGTTATCTATCCAAATTACAATTCAAGGATATATATGAAATATTAAAGAAAAAGTATTATGAATCTAATTTCAGAAAAGGTATACGCTTTTCAACCTTCTTTCAGGAATTGAGTCAACTTATTCAGCGTGCAAGTTATGAGCAATGCATATTGAGATTAGCTATAGTCTACGAGGATTACAAATTCTATTTTCCCGCTTTTCTGGATTTCCGTGGCCGAATATATCGCAACGGTATTTTGCATTTTCACGAACGTGATCTAGCCAGAAGTCTGGTCGTCTTTGCTGCCGATGATCCCCCTACCAAGATAGAAGAGCATCAGGGTCAATTCTTTGACAGAATAGGTATAGCATCAGCCTTCCATTTTAAAGGGTTTAAAAATTACGATTTAGCAGCCGCTTGGATGCAGGAAAATATCATGGACCCCCTTATGAAAGGGGATACTAATCATCAAATCTACGAAGTTGTTCGTGAAGCTAAAAACCCCTTACAATTAATGTCATTTGTTGCTGTAGCATCATTGTGTATTAAGACGAAGGATTATGTCAATCCAGCTGTGATGAATACTTATCCTATAACCAGAGATGCCTCCGCGAGTGCTTATCAGCTAATGAGCTACTTTTTATTGGATAGATCCCTTGCTAAGTGCACAAATTTGATAAACCCAGAAGATGGTGATTATAATCATGATAAGATCCAAGATATATATGAACGCATTCTCTATGAAGTCAAAGAATTCATAATAAAAGAGTACCCACAAGACCCCCTCATTCTTAATGTAGGTGAAAAACTAGATCGTAAGAATATTAAGAGAATATTCATGCCTATGATATATGGTAAAACAGTAATGAGCACCGCTCTTTATCTGCAAGAGTCTTTACCCTTCGATCTGGGTAAGCACTCAAAAACGGTCGCCCAAGTGTTTTATGCCTTCTTTCAAAGGAAATATTGTAGACTTTATTGTTTGATGGATTTGATCAAAAATATTGGTTGGTTCACGTCAGAACGTAATCTTGCCGTTTTGTATAGATCCCCATTTTATACTACGATACAGGATTATCGTAAAACAACATCTACTCATATATGGGTCCATGATAAAACAACGAATTCGAAGAGAAAGGTAACTTTCTCAATTCCATCTGATGAGCGGGATAGTAGAAAAACTATGACATCAACCTTTGTGAACTTCATTCATCAAAAGGATGCCAGTCTCGCAATGTGTGTAGTCGATTTACTATTGAAATTACCATGCCCTATCTACACAGTTCACGACAACTTTATATCAACACCAGTCTGTAGCGATTTCTTATCAAATTTCTATCTTGCAGCTTTTAAAAGGATGGGGCCGCCACTTCTATTGATCAACGATTTCATCTTTATGAATTTAAAAAAACATTACATCACCTCATTAGATTTTGAGAATATTATACCTTCACAGGAACTCGAGAGCCTCTTAAATGATTGCATTCCAATTGCTCTGAGGGGTAAAAAGAATACTTGGACTAAAAAGAAAACCCTTATAATAAAAACATATGAAACCTATGTTAATGCCGTATGCAGCGACGATGATCCAAAAAGCAAAGATTATACCGTTAGCTATGCGAAGCATCAAAAGAAGTGGGAGGCATTTCGAGATGCACTTGAGAAATACTATTGTTTGCACCATTAATAAAATGGAAAAAAAAGGGGCATACATGAATAGGGATCCTATAGCCCGTAGATCATTCTGTACTACCGCCAATGGCGGAGAAGACCAGTATGATCTATTATATAGACGTATTGAAAATACAACATGTAGTTGCCCACACGTTTCATTAATGGAAGTATCCCATACTATGGAGAAACCCGGATTAATCATTAGTGATGTAGACACTATCATCCTGGCAGTGTTAGATTTACTAACAAGTTATGTCTTCTCATCTGTGAAAGGTTATAGCAAATTTACAATAGTTTTAACTATAGTTCATAATGAGAAGGATTTTTCCTTTACAATAAGTAAAGCAATTCCATTGACTCTACCAGATGGTAGCGCGTTCTTGCCTTATAAAAAGATAATGAATTCTATCATTCATGCTGTTATGCAAGCTTTAGATAAATATGAAGATTATTTCGTTACCAGAATACTCCTGCGTGTCTTTCACACTGGACAAGTTCTTGGAAAACCTCTCTCAAAAGATGAAAGCAAAAAGATAGTTGAAGAACATTATTTTAAATACCTCTTTTCAAAAGAAAATGATGATTCTAGTAAGACTAAGGCATTAGATTACAAAGTTCTAAGAGAAGATGACTGTGCCCCTGTGGCACTACCTATTTCGAATCAGAAGCGTACTTATAATAGCTATATCGCTAAAATCCCTTCTTCAGGGAAGAGTCAAGGTAATACACCATTTATTGTAGCCGATATTGAGACTATCTTAATGAAGGATGATCTTGGGGTTGAAGTGCAGACTCCATACGCGGCTGGTTTACTGGTGGTAAAACCTGAAAAGGTTTTGGATAAATCTGAGATTATGATATTCTTTAGCGAGGATTACGATTACAAATTCTTCCATCCAACCTTCGAAGATAGGAGTACTGAGGTCCTATATGATCTAGTTAAACATATTGATTTATCAGTGAATAAGGTATATAAGACTGTTATGCCTATCTATTTCCATAATTTATCCCGATTCGATGGTATAATCATGCTTAAGCACTTAATCAGTCATCATCCAAACTATATTCTTAAACCTCTGATTCGAAATCATCGTATTTACGAAATCAAAGTCTACAAAAAGGTAGAACAAAAGGTTGCTAACAAAGGTGTTCTGTTATTTACTTTTAAGGATTCGTTGCATCTACTACCCGGAACGCTGAATAGCCTGGCAAGCAACCTGTGTCCGGAACTTGGGCCAAAATATGATTTCAATCATGAGCTACTCAAAAGTGTGGATGATCTTTCTCTTTATGAGACTGAATTGCTAGATTATTTGAAGCAGGATGTGTATCTACTTGGAGGAGTTTTGAAAAAAGCTCAAGAGGTCATCTTGAAGAACTTTCAAGTGAACATAAATACTGTATTGACCATATCAGCCCTAGCTATGAGACTCTTTCGTATGAAATACTATGATGATTCGTCTTTTCCAATCCATATCCCAAACAGGAATATAGACTAATTTCTCAGGAAGGGATACTACGGAGGTCATGTTGATGTCTATAAAGTAGAAGGTAAGAACCTTTACTATTATGATGTTAATTCTCTCTACCCCTATGTGATGCAAGAATACCAAATGCCAGCAGGCAAACCATCCTGGGATGGGGATCTTCTTCATAAGGATTTAGACCACCTATATGGATTTATAGAGGCTTATGTGTATTGTCCACCTACTATCAAGAACCCATTTCTCCCCTATAGGAAGAGTGAGAATAAGTCGCTAATCTTTCCAATAGGCTGCTTTACCGGTGTTTACTATAGCGAGGAGTTGAAATATGCTCGCAATTTAGGCTACACCATCGTGCCTCTACGTGGGTATCTCTATAAGAAGACAGAAAGCCCTTTCAAGTCCTTTGTCAATGATCTCTATAATAAGAGGTTAGAGGCTAAGAAAGCAGGTAATGAAACCATGTCTTATGTTTACAAAATTCTTATGAATTCTCTTTACGGCAGATTTGGTATCAACCAAAAAATGACAACTACCGAGATCTGCGATCATGATCGTTACAACACATTGCTGAGAGATGATTCATTCATCAATGGGGACCCACTGGATAACGGTTTATACATTGCGTCTTTCGAAACAGATTTAAGAACAGGTCGTTGGGGTCCGCCAAAGAATGCTGCAGTCCAACTAGCAGCGGCTATTACAGCTTGTGCAAGGATCCACATGTATCCATACATTTCCAGAGATGATTGCTACTATACTGATACAGACTCTATAGTTCTTGGTAACCCACTCTCAGATAAGATGGTATCTTCAACTGTCTTAGGTAAATTGAAGCTCGAAGATCAAATGATTCAAGGGTTCTTTTTAGCACCTAAATCTTATTACTATATGACAAAAGATAGTAAAGAGGTAATAAAACATAAGGGTCCTGCTAAACATATGGTTAACAAACAATGGTTTGAAAACCAGCATGCTGGCATAAAAAACACTCATACTGCTCAGTATTCTAATCCCTTTGGTCTTGATTGGAGGAAACTCTGGGTTTTTAAGAAAACTATGAATATAGATATGAATGTGGATATCAGTACCAAAAGGCACCCGGTATACAATAAAGAGGGCAAGTTGGTTTATACATTGCCTTATAAAGTGGAGGACTTAGTAGGATGCTCAAATCAAGACATGGCATACATTATCCATATCCAGAACATTGAAAAAGAATCCCTGCCAAAAAGACCATATCAGAGTGATGCTGGTAGATCTGACACTAGCCCTGTCTACCGTGGTTCTAATGATGAAGAATGCTATGAGAATAGCTCTGGTAGCGATGATGACTCAGGGTGTGAACCGGTATCATCAGCATTACCTTCATCCGATGAATCGTGGGATAGAACAAATGTGAATAAGACTGATGCTCCACTTCCAGATGTTGAAAGGGACGCTGAAAAGAAAGATGACCTCGCCAAGCATGCTACTAAGAATACCCAGGCTGATCTAGTTTCTTATTATGACCCATTAGTACATGGTTACTACGCCTTTTCTAGTTATAGAAAGCAGGATGCCAAAAAAGATTCTAATGATAAGACAGACGGGACCGGTGGTAATAAGGCTGATGAAAGCTATGAGAAAGATGATAATAAAGATGCTTTCCCTGAGAAAACTTCTTCGTTGAGTCCAACTTCCTTTGAGAAAGAAGCTTCTTCAACAACTAGCACTTCTTTGCCTACCAGCTCTTCAACTAGCCCTGGGAGTGACTCTGAAAGTGAGCTTAGCATTGATGATAGCTCTGGCAAGAAAGAGACCGAAGTCAAAACTCTTCGTTCAGATGGCAGCAACTATGTGAGCAAGAACTATGATACAGAAAGCAAGAGCAACACAAGTGCGCGGGAAAGCAAGAATGATGAGAACACTTCTTATAGCAGCTCTGGGTCTTATTCAGTCAATGATGCTACAAGTGGACCATTACCTGAGGGTATAGACGAGGTATTCAGAGAAGCTCACTTCGCCTATCAGAGAGGGCAGGATGCCTGGAGAAAGAAAGAAAGAGAAAGATTACAAATAGAAAGAGAAGAAAGAAAAAGAGATGCCACTAGCACTTGTGAGCCTACTTCTACCTATGCTAATACTGCAAATGATTACACTACAGTGCGAGACGGAGATGATTATTCTCAATATGAGGTCTATTCTGACATTAGAAGTGCCCGGGAGCTGGATAGAAATAATGATTCTACTAGAAGAGAGAACGAAGACTATATCATAAACCTAATTGACCGCGGGGAAGATCAAGAAAATGAATTGATTGAAAACTATGTTCTTAGAATGGAGAACAATGATAGAGTGAAAGAGATCTGGGATCTAAAAGCTAAAGCAGAAGAAATGCTAAGCAAAGAGAATTCTGACCCTAGAATAAGAAAGAAATGGAAATCTGACATCAAGTGTGCAAAAAGGGCATATGCTATATTCAAGACCCAGAAGGACATCAGGGAAGGTAAGACAAGAGTAGAAGATATTACACTATCCAACTGGTATACATGGGATTATTCTGCTAATATTCCAACTCCCTATGATCCAGATGTTCAGATTCTTCTTGACAAATTCAAGGAGAAAGATAAAGCACGACACGTATGGCTATGGAAAGAGAAAACCAGTATGATGTTCAAAAGAGAAGCTGAGAAGGAAAATCCTAGCCTTAGACTGATGATGTTGTACAAATATCGTATAGCATGTGTGAATGTCGCTTACTCTAAATACATGGAAGAAAGTCAACAACAATATGGAGAGTGTA